GCTCTCACGCTCAATGTAAATTACCATATCTTTCTTGTTAATGTAATGAGCCTATCCTCTATTCTCTTGTCATATTCCAAAATGAAATCAAAATCTCAAACTAATCCAAGACAAAAAAATTCGGAGGACTCTTCTGACCAAACAAAAAATATGTAATTGTCAGCAAAATTGTTTACTTTTTTAATCCAAGAAGTTTTTCTTACTTTATACACAATACATAGGTCATCGATTCAGCATTGGCTAAAAAAGGGGATAAAATCCCCAATAAGTAGTTCAAATCATTTTATCAATATGAGTGTTCTCTATTGATAAAAATTATTTATTTGAAACCATCTCTATATTAACATAGTGGTAGAAAGAGTACCATGCTGCGTCTGGACTTCAAACAGTTTAGCTTTAACCATGTTAATGGGCCCATATTATTGGTTGATAGAGAATCAAAGTGGATTTTCCAATAAATTACGAAATGCTATAGTTCTTACATATGATTTCTGAATTTATTCAGAAGTAATTCGCGAGATCATGCACCCTTCTTTCTTAGGTATAACTTTCCTAGTTATAAGAGAAAAAGTACATCTGGTTGGATCCAGCCTATTCTTGAAATAAACAACTCGCACACACTCCCTTTCCAAAAAAGATCAAGACCCCAAGCACTACACTTAGATTTATTAGATTTGTTGCTAAAATATCGGTATTAAACCCGAAACTCCCGGCGGATGGCCATTGGCCCAAAGAAACGAAAGAATCGGTTACATTTTTCATATGATCTCCTCTATAGATAGACTAAAAAATCGAACAGAGTTCTTTTTGTATTACTTTGCCCTATATCTATATATTTCTAGTTTCCTACTTTCTAAATCGAATCAAAAATCTATTAGATTTAGAAATATTTAATTACCTTCTTGGTTGCAACCCCTCTTAAAAGGCCTACGAACACAAACGGGAAGGATGAAAGCGAGTTTGTATGCTAATTCCTCATCCGCAAATCAGCCCTTCCCGTGGGTTATTTTCTCAACGAATAAGTAATTCTAGGAATGAAATCTTTATATAATTCGAAAAAGCAAAGCACAAGTCCAAGGCAATAAAATATGAAAAATAAAAATTTTTCATATTTCTAATATTAAACAAAAGGATTAGCAAATAAAAGTGCTAATGCTACAACCAAGCCATAAATTGTTAAAGCTTCCATGAAAGCTAGACTAAGCAATAAAGTACCTCGTATTTTTCCCTCCGCCTCGGGCTGTCTCGCGATACCTTCTACAGCTTGACCCGCAGCAGTACCTTGACCAACTCCAGGTCCAATAGAAGCAAGCCCTACAGCCAATCCAGCAGCAATAACGGAAGCGGCAGAAATCAGTGGATTCATGATAAGTTCCTCGTACCAAAAAAAAAATGGTTAATGATACATTCAACCAATGAACTATGACTTAATTATTCGATTGCTACGATTCATCCAGTCAAAGTAACTACGAACTTCGAATTCAAGTAATAACATTCTTGAATTATCAAAACTACTTTGATATCTCTTTTTTAGTTTCTCTCGAGAAAGTCTTTGTGAATCCATACAACTTTTGTTTTTCCGTTTCTTTGTCCCGAACCGCTCTTTGACTTTGAATTCTTCTATTTTTTTATTGACTTCATCTTCAACTCACAGTCACATATGAGACAGAAGGACTTCTATAGAATCCCCATCTACACTCATATTCGATTAGTAGGGAAATTTAGATATATCTTTAGCTCGTATATAACTAGTCAATATCTAATATCACATATACATGTCTTTCTTCCACAATGTAAACCCACTCTTTCTTCATCTTGAATGCAATCGGATTTAATAAGGATGCGTCTAACCCTTGACAAGAGTTAACTTATCGCCATTCAATTCCATATACCTAGTTCGACCTTCCCTCTACGAACCATTTATGAATCCCCTTTGTTATAAATTTTCCTTTCCCTTCCCCCTTGTTTATCATTATCCTGCAACCTAAATTGATAAGATAATCAATGGATAAATTGATTGGGCCGAATCGTTGCATAGAAATTAATTTGATTGATCTAAGTTCATATAATTGATTATTTATTAATATTTTCGTTTGGTCAATCGTTGAATAAAATCAACTCAAAAGGCGAATCGTTTGATAGTTATTTAATAACACGTCGTAATATCGCAAGACTTCTTAGTCAAATTAGGAGCCCAAATAGTAAATATTCGGATTGGATGACCAATCTAAATTGAATATTCATTGAGGGGAAGGTTTGATTATGGTATAAATGGACCAAACGGGAATTTTAGGAAAAAGATCTTTGAGATCTCTTTCCTTTTTTTCTACTCTAATATCAATATTGTAATCTTTATTGTAATCTTTTTTTCTATTACTCGAAATCGTATATAGTGTAGTTGTATATTTTTATTCCCTAAGTACATTTTTTTAGCCATGCACACATTGCCTTAGATTAAACTAAAAAAAAAAAAGACTATTTAGAAAACTAGTCAATGGTG